TCATTGTGATTATTAGAAATCAAGTTATTGAATATTTTGAATAAATCTCGAAATTCGAAACTCCCTGTTATCCAATAAAAACCTAAAATTCCTAATAATAAACCAAAATCCCCAACACGATTAGTTACAAATGCCTTTTGGCAAGCATTTGCCGCAACAGGCCGTGTGAACCAAAACCCTATTAATAGATATGAACACATTCCGACCAATTCCCAAAAAATATAAATTTGTATCAAATTAGAACTAGTAACTAATCCTAACATAGAAGTACTGAAAAAACTCATATAAGCGAAAAATCTCAAATATCCTTGATCATAAGACATATAATTATCACTATAAATAAGAACCATAATTCCAATAGTAGTGATTAATATTGACATAATAGAAGTAAGTGGGTCGATCAAGTAACCTAATTCTAAAGAAAAATCATTATTGATGATCCAAGACCATACATATTGATAGATAGAACTGCCATTTATTTGCTGAATAGACAGATTGATCGAAAAAATCATGACTATACTTAACAAAAAAACACTTTGAAAAGCCCACATACGGCGAAGACTTTTTGTTGCCGACGGAAAAAGAAGAAGTCCCGCTCCTATTAACATAGGAACTGGAAGTGGAAGGAAAGGTATTATCCACGCATATTGATATGTCTGTTCCATAAAAAAAGTTTTTTATTCTTAATTAATTGTTTCCGATTTACCGGATTCTACCCCCTTTCAATTTCAAAAAAAAGGGGTCAATAAAAAAAAATCAAGAAGAGATGTACTAACTTAAAGATAATTTTCGAATTTTATATATTCTTACTTATTCTGAGTCTTTCCAACATACTTCAAATATTAAAATAAAGAAGTTACAATTGGGCAAATGATATGACCAACTTGCTCATAAAAAGCGATATTAACTAGGATTTTCTTAAAATAACGAAAATGAAAATTCTCATTATTATTAGATGACTTTATATTCATAAAGTAAGGATAAAAAATTACACTAAAAAAAGTACTTGACTCTGATATGAATCGATATGAATCATAGGATTCACTAAGTTAAAAAATTTGTACTAATCTCGCTTTTTAGTTAGTTTGTTCCAAATCATTAACTAGTTTCATTATGAAATTGATTGATTATTTTCCATTTCAATAAAAAACATTTCTAGGAAACGCTAAAATATCTAACATTTTATATAAGATTTATTTGTCTATTTATCAAAAGGGGGTAAAATAAATCAAATTAATAAAAAAAATCACTAAGATTTCTTTTACCAAACCATGTATCTTTTAACAGATTAATTACTTTAATGATTAGTTTGATTCGAATTTAAAAATGGAATTTGGGAGTATTCTTTCCTCAAGTTTGACCAATTAATAGAAAAAATTAAAGTTTTCATAAGGCAATGGGTTCTTAAAGGGTTCTTAAATCCTTCGGTGTTTTTTATTCTGTATAAATGAAATGTAGAAAAAAATGGACAGTAGCTCAAAAGGTAAGATCTTTGTACGATTTTCGCATATCTTTTATCTATCTATTTTTTTTTGTTTTCTGAAGATAATATAAATATAATATTATCTAGAGACTAACTAGATAATGAATAGATTCTTTTTGACCAATAGATGTCTTTCACATCCAACTATAACAACGAGTAACCTCTTAATTTTTAAATGGCAGTTCCAAAAAAACGTACTTCTATATCAAAAAAGCGTATTCGTAAAAATATTTGGAAAGGGAAAGGATATTGGGCAGCCTTAAAAGCGTTGTCATTAGGGAAATCTCTTTCTACCGGAAACTCAAAAAGTTTTTTTTTGCGACAAACAAATAAGTCATAAAATAAAACATTGGAATAATCTGAATCAAAAAAGAGGCCCATTTCATTCTTAATAGAAAATTAACAAACCTGTTGTTTGTGGCTAATCAATATGAACTATAACTCGCTTCACTGATAGGATATATATAATAAGAATTCTTCGGTTTAGGGGGTGGTTAGTAAATTATAAAAAAACTTTTGAAAAAAGAATAAAGACAAGATACAAAGCTTGAGCCCTGTTTTAGTATATTTTCTTGTTTTGGGGGGTGGGGAGTCTTTTTTCCCCATCAACCTATTTGTCACAATTACAATAATCGAAGTTTTTCTCGATATATAAATAGAAATAGATATATAAATGAAGGGTAACTAAAAGATCTTTTGTTAAAATTAATACATCGTTGGAACTAATTTATTCATTTATTTTGAAAACTTTTTGTGTAACTTTCTGACTTCTTATTTCTCTGAATTAATATAATTAATTATAATTAATATATTAATTTCCCATATATCTGTCTCTTTCAACCCAACTGACAAAAGCCTGGAATTTTTTGTCCGAATAATGTGTCAGTTTTGAGTAATAAAGTAAAAAAAAGGGGTATATTTTGTGTTCATTGATAAAATCCATTTTTTCACTTGTAGGAAATAATATAAATGAGAATCTTTTTTAGTTCTATCAATAACTAATAACTAGAGGGTCGA